TCACTTAGTGGAAAATGGCCCGAATAAATCCAACGAGTTATTAACAATCCTGTTAGACATAAAAAAGTAGCTATCATCCCCTTTTCTGAGGAATAATATGGTTTTCTAATTTGATTGCCCAATAAGCTTATCAAATGAATTGTAATTACAATTGAAACAATAGAAAAGGAAATATGAGTTAATATATGCTCTAAAGTTGAAAATATCATAAAAATGAAAAAACGGGGGATCCCCCCGTATTAATTAAGAAATAGAAATTGGGAATTTCATTTAATTTTATTATAGGATCTATTTGATATCTTTTAGAAGATGGCATGCCGCCACTCGGACTCGAACCGAGATGCTCTAGCACTGCTTCCTAAGAGCAGCGTGTCTACCGATTTCACCATAGCGGCTTGCTCGAACTCATAATAACCTATTTATATTCAATCGTCGAGATTGAACAAGTCAATTCACTCAAATAAGTTTTTTTAGTAAAGATATATATATAAAAAAAAAAGAGTTCAAAAAAGTCAATTTAAAGGTTCAGTAGTTTCTTTAAGGTGTCTGGTTTTAGGGCTTTGACGTAGTTTAGCCGATTCTAAAATACGACTCTTGCAACGATAGAATTCTTCGATAGACTCCAAAATTTTTTTCTTTTATTGTCATTATTTCTGGTTTATCTGATTTAATAAATTCAATTTGAAACACAAACTAAATTTTATCAATGAATCTAAAATATGTCTATTTTGGATTACTCCAAATTGCCACTTGTACATATAATAATATCTCAACAATTAAGTTCTTTTATTGATTATTCATTGATTATTCATTGGGCTGAAAATTGGATATATATGGAAAATACATTAAATATAGTATATATAATAAATTAAGAAGTCAGAAAGTTATCCAAAAATCTTTAACACGGAATGGATTAGTTTGAACAATTAATTAATTTGAACTAAAAATATTCTATCTGCCCTTCCTGATAAATATAAAATTTTTTCATTATTTATTCTTTTAAAGGTCGATGGGGAAAAGAAGACTCCCCACCACCAAAATCTGAATGAAAATATACTAAAAAAATCAAATAAAAAATCTTATATATTTTATTTTTAGAATTTAGAAAGAAGAATACTTCTTCTTTTTATAAGATTAAGAGTCTATTTCATATTGATTAGAATAGGAACTGCCAATTGTTAATTTTATATTAACTTTAATATTAAATTAACAAATTACTGAGATATTAATTACTGATCCAATTTTTTTAGTCAAATCCATTCCAAATTATTCCAATATTTTAGGACTTATTTGTTTGTCGTACAAAAAAACTTTTTGAATTCCCGGTAGAAAGAGATTTCCCTAATGACAAAGCTTTTAATGCCGCCCAATATCCTTTCCTTTTCCAAATATTTTTACGAATACGCTTTTTTGATATCGAAGTACGTTTTTTTGGAACTGCCATTTAAAAAAGAAGAAGTTAGTCATTGTTATAGTTGGATGTGAAAGACATCTATTGTTCAAAACGAATTATTATTTCTTATCTTATTTCATTATCTATTTTTTTTTTTCTAAAAGATTCTCTTCATAGAAATCTAGATACGTCAAAGATCCGTGAAAATAAAAAATGACTCGAAATAACAAAATTTTGATTCCATACACTATTTGTAAAACCAAAAATTTTTGGTTTTGAACTCTTAGTTCTCGTTGTTTATATCTCATCTGCTATGGGATAGAAATCAAAAGAAATAAAGAACCTAAAATACCTTTATTTTAGTCATTCTATATTTTATTTATATGTAATAAAATACCTTGTAAACTTTTGCCTAATAAATTGAGTCTTTTTTTAGTAAAACTTGAAAAAAAAAATACACCTAAACTTTAAAACTCGAATGAGACTAGTAAAAAATCTGTTAAAGGGTATGTAGTTTGATAAAAAAGGATCTCAGTCATTTTTTATCCTTGCTCGATAAAAAGTTCATTTTAGAGCTATAATCTTATAAACTTTCCAAATATTCCTAATAAATTGTTTTGATTGAAATGGAAAACAATAAATCCCATAATGAATTAGTTAATGAGTTTAAATAAACTAACTAAAATCAAGAGGTTTTATTTCATTAGACCAACGACCTTAGTTAATCCTCTAATTCATATTAGCATCAAGTACTCTTTTTAGCCTAAAATTTTATCCTTGCTCTATGAATATTAATAATATTTTTTATTTTCCTATTATAACTATTCGTTTTTATATGTCACTTGGTTATATCCTTTGACCAATTGTAACTTCTTGTTTTGCATATTTGAACAATTTTGAAAAGACTCAGAATAAATACTAATATAAATATAAATTATTAAATAAGTTAGTGCATATCTTTATTTTTTATTTACTTTTTCGAAAGAGCTAAGATCCGGTGAATCGGAAACAATTAATTAAGAAAAAAAACTTTTTTTATGGAACAGACATATCAATATGCGTGGATAATACCTTTTCTTCCACTTCCAGTTCCTATGTTAATAGGGT